TATTGAATCAATCGAACGAACTTCTAACACTTGTTCTACTTTTGGAAGACCTTGCGTTATATCACCCGATCTCGATTTTTCATATATAAATGTAACTAATGTATCTCCTTCGTAAAGGATTTCCCCATAATGGCCATGAACGGTTGCTCCTGGAGTAGCCAAATAGGGCTTTGCAGATCTTATTACTAAATAGTCAACATGAACAATTAGAACTTGGCCCGATTTTAGATGGGGTCCATATTTCGATATACATATATTTTCACAAAAAAACTGCCCAAGGCTAATTATTGTCGATGTTTTTTCACAGTAATCGTGATGGAGAAAATACCAATTCCAATTTAATGGATTCAAAATTATGTTACTGAATGGATCTGGATTATAAATTATCCTATTTTCGTCCATTAAATAATATTGTAGTACTTCTTGGAAAGTCTGTTTTAAATTGTCAAGCAGCAAATGTTTATTTACCAAGATTTGATTATGAGTTATTAAATAGTAAAATGAAAAAAAATTCGTAATTTTAGGGACAATTCCTAAAGGACCCAACGAATTCCTAATTGGAAGTAGCGGACCCCTTTTATTTTTATTGAATTTTTTTGTCACATTATATTTCAAACAGTTGAATGGACCTATTCGAGAAGAATTAGATGATGACAAAGTTATCAAAGATTGGCATTCCTTATTTCTATTCAACAACGTACGAATAGTTCCTTGATGCCTAGTAAGCGATTGTTTAATCCTTGCCTTGGAATAAAAAGGATTGAGGTTGGTGCGATCTGAGCCATTAGCAGGGATCAATCCTGACCCTGCCGGATCATTCCTTTTTCTGGTATACGAAATGGGGGACTTCACTAAGTCCATTCTTATGAAATCTCGAATCAGATCATTTATCCTTACCTCAACAAAGGACGCCCGAACCTCCTCGATAGAAGAACTTTTTTTTTCTTGGTCCCAATTCAATACTAAACAAGCTCGAACTAATTGAATATTTGTGTAAGAAATTCCGCGAATTGATTTGCCATTTCCATAAAGGATATAATTGACAACTCGAAGTTGCACATTATCCCTTTCCTGCAAGGGATCCTGGGGAAAAAGCCTTGCCAAATTTATCCCGTCCACTGTTTCATATGTGACTACGGGTCGAACCAAAACAAAAGACTTTTTTTTTGTAGGTGTGATCCGTTGGACATAAATCCAATTTTTCCATTTTTTGGATTCCTTAAAATGATTTTTTCCCGTTCCGGGTGGTATCAAGATACCGCTGTGCCAGGATATCTTATCTGTCTCTCCAGGAAAATAGATATCCCCAAAAAATATTTTGAGTTCAATCTTTTTTTTTTTTTTTTTTTTTTTTTTTTTCTCCACTCGGACCAATCCGCTTACTCGGCTTCTTATATTGAAAGTAATTCGCGTATCTACTCCAATGATACTATTGTTCCGTACCATTATGGAAGAAGCTCCGGGTAAGATATGCACTTCCTCGGGAATGAAAAAAAATCGATCTATTTTCATTTTGTATTTTGGCCGAAATTCTTTTGTCCTTGGATACTCAATCAAATACTCTTTTTTGACGATTGAATCCGCCTCTATAGTCCCATATTTAGTAATTCCCGAACTCTTTCTTCTATATCGAGAATCGTCGAAATAAGCAAGAATACTATTTATACGGAAAAGACCATTTATGGGTATTTCAATCGAGATACCTGAACGCGGTATTAGTTCTTTTTCTTGTTCTTGATTCGATTGTAATGGAATGATGAATCTATTTCTTCGTCTCTTTGCCAATAAATCAGAATTCTCGTCAAGAATAGCGGGGTATATAAAATTACAATGACCGTTACATATGATTCGATCAGGTACTGAATAATCAAGAACCCCCCCCTCCTTTTTACCAGAAGGATCCGACCTAAACAATTTGTGTCTCGCTTGATCATCAGCCACTGAAAGGTTAGAAATATATTTTCGTTCGACAGAAAGAGAATGAATATTTATTTGATCTTGATCCTTGTGGAGCGAAAAAGGGACTATACTGGATCTGTACGGAACTCCTGATAATATCCACAAATGGCTTGTTTTTGGTAAGAGATGAACATTACCATATGTATATTCGGGTGCATGGTACACAGCGGTACTCCAGTGCATTTCTCCCTCTGAGTCAGAATAAATATGTTTTCGGACCCTCTCTTTAAAATTCAAGATGGATGCTTCGGCGCGAATCTCGGCAATGACTTGTTCTGATTCTACATATTGATCATTTTTAACTAAAATAAAACTTTTTGGTGGAATATTCACATTATGTAGAATATCTTGACCCTCAATAGTTACATATAGGTCTATATAACATAGAAAAGCTGGATAGCCATGACGTGTACGTGTGGGATGAACCAAATGTTCATTGAATTGAATTTTTCCATTATCAGGAGCTCGTACATGTTCCGCCGTACCGCCTGTAAATACTCCACCGGTATGAAAAGTTCTTAATGTTAGTTGAGTCCCGGGT